TGACTATCTATATATACATCTGCTCATAGATTAGATCTGTATTATCTTTAAAAATTTTAAATTTAAGAAGGAGGGTTTTCAATGCGAGATCTAAAAACATATCTTTCCGTAGCACCGGTACTAAGTACTCTATGGTTTGGGTCTTTAGCTGGTCTATTAATAGAAATCAATCGCTTTTTCCCCGATGCGTTGACATTTCCTTTTTTTTCATTCTAGTTATTAACACGGTAACGGGGTAATGAAGATTAGAGAAAGAAGCCATTTTCTGTGACTAATACCCCCTTATTTTTTTTCCTTCGAGTCTGAACTCAGGTTGGGGTGAAGTTGAATCTACTTTTCTTCTTTAATTGCCCTTTTATTTTAAAATAAAAGGGCAATTAAAAGGGGGGGATACAAATAACAAGGTGGGTTTAGCATAAGAGTATTATACACGAGACTTTAAAAAAATACTGTGAGTAGAAATATAGTTAGAAAATTTTTGAGTTTGATTACATACTATCTATTTCTTAATTTATATACTCTTTATTATTACTCTATTGATTGCAATGAACTCGTTTTAATTGTATTTTGAGTTAGCAACATCTATATCTATATTTTTTATTTCCTTTCTTCTTCACTTCGGGTCGAAAAAAATTTGTTTGAATTTAAAATCCCAAAAATAAAAAGGAGGTTCATGGCTAAGGGGAAAGATGTCCGAGTAAAAGTTATTTTGGAATGTAATAGTTGTGTTCGAAAGAGTGTTAATAAGGAATCAAGGGGCGTTTCCAGATATATTACTCAAAAGAATCGACACAATACACCTAATCGGTTAGAATTTAGAAAATTCTGTCCCTATTGTTACAAACATACAATTCATGGAGAGATAAAGAAATAAAAAAGATCGAACCGAACGTCTGGCTATCCTCCTTTTAATTCAATGAAGGGGACAAAACTTTTTTCATTATATATATTATTTACTATTTTTTTATTTTTTTTTTATTTATATATAAGTATAAGAATTTAAAAATAAATATAAAGATAAATAAACAAACCTAATCCTATTTCGACTGGACCTAAAAAAATTTTTAATACGAAGTAGGATTTTTGGTATAAGGCAGAAATTAAACAAACTATGGATAAATCCAAGCGACCCTTTATTAAATCTAAGCGATCTTTTCGTAGGCGTTTGCCCCCGATCCAACCGGGGGATCGAATTGATTATAGAAACATGAGTTTAATTAGTCGATTTATTAGTGAACAAGGAAAAATATTATCCAGGCGAGTAAATAGATTAACCTTGAAACAACAACGATTAATTACTATTGCTATAAAACAAGCTCGTATTTTATCGTTGTTACCTTTTCTTAATAATGAGAAACAATTTGAAAGAAATGAGTCGACTACTAGAACTAATAGTTTTAGAACAAAAAAAAAATAAAAATAATAAAATAATATGCTTTTTCTTTATTTAATTGATAAAAATTGAATTGAATCAAAAAAGGAATATGAACTCAAATATGGATTGCGGCTTTGTTATAAATTATATAAAAACCCGATACTCCTTATTTTTTATCGTATCGTAACGTAAAAAAAATCGGAAAAATCTTTTAATTTTGAATGGATTTGTTGATTTTTATTTATTTATCGTATTTTATCAGACTAATTTATACTCTATACTCCCGGAGAATAAACTCCGGGGAATTTCATTTAAACATTTTCGGGGCATTCTTTCCAATCTTCTTTTTTTATGATTTCATTTGAAATCATATAAAGACAATTTATATTTAATATAGCTATTTGTGCAAGTACTTTACGATTAAGAAGCAACTGTCTCTTGGACAGATCATTTATAAATTTGCTATAATTATAGCATACCCTGTTTTCGCGAATTACTGCGTTTATCCGAGTGATCCATAAACGCCGAAAATCTCTCTTTTGCCTACCTCTATCCCTATGAGCCGAAACTAAAGCTCTTATTTTCTGCTGAGCAATGGTTCGAGTAAGTCTTGAATGAGCCCCTCGAAAGGTTGATGCAAACAAACGCATTTTTGTTCTACGTCTCCGAGCTATATATCCTCGTGTAACTCTAGTCATTGAATAAATGTAAATGAAACTTTGATGAATAACTAATTTATTTTTTTTTCGTTGAGTTATTCTTTTCTACCCTCCTGGGCTATTAATAACAAAACGGATTGTTCCAATGTATAAAAAAAAATCCCAATGGCTTTTGCTGCTATAACCTTCCCGACCACTTTTTTTCGACATTTCGTCTTGAAACAAGACAAAAAACTAAAAATTTTTATTAATGTATCAAAGAAAAGTCAATAAATATAAATTTTTAATTCTATTTTAATCTAGATAAATAAAAAGGAATATAGTGGGTTCCTTCGTTTCTATAGTTCTTTCTTAAACGGTCAGGTCCTCTCTATACACCGGAGCTCCTTTACTTTAACTTCATTTCTATCTATTGATAACTTGTACAGTTCAAACTTTTTTTGGCTCTACCCATGAATTATCCAGTAATGGGTCTTTCACAATTAGATTCACCTATACAGTAACGGTATTTCATTTTGAAAGTTAGCTGGATAGCTGACCCTAATAGTCCGTTCTTACAAATAAAGGGAACATTCTTTTTTTTTTTCTCTTAATACTTAATAAAAGGGATTCCCCGCTAAATGGATAACGTTAACGCTACCAATGGGAAATTTTTTTGGCTTTACACTAATATAAACCATAAATTTCATACACAATAGATGAAAAGATCTTTTTTTTTAGAGAGTCACTTGAGTTTTTCCATTTTATCCTATTCATCCGTATGGATCATTGATACTGGAAAAATTTTTGATTTTCATTTGCTTTTGTTCCAGGTCATAATCTGAACGAGTCACACATACACCCTAGTACATGTTCCTCGGCGCTGAGGACATCCCCGAAGAGCGGGGGATTTCGTGACATTTCTGATTGGCTGTCTTGTGTTTCTAATAAGTTGTTTAATAGTTGGCATGCTGAATTATATACATAATGAGCTGGTTTAGATTAATCCTAACCGAATGGATTTCTAGTTAATAGAATCTTAAGATTAAGATAAACCCAGTGATAAGATAAAATTAAAAACTAAAAAAAATATTTAACTATTTTATTTAGTCGACCCCTACAAGATCAACAATTCCATGAGCTTGGGCTTCTGCTGCTGACATAAAAACATCCCTTTCCATATCTTCGGATACAACCCATATGGGTTTGCCCGTTCTTTGTACATAAACCCTTGTGAGTGTTTCGCGCAATTTCAAAAGTTCTTCCGCTTCCAAGATAAATTCTCCCGTTTGAGCCTCGTAAAAAGAACTAGCAGGTTGATGAATCATTACCCTGATGGTATGTATACCTTAAAGGGAGTTCTTATATCTCGCGCGACGAGAAAAATAGAAAAATCTATTTTATTATTATTATATTATAGAATAGAATTGAACAACCGTACGTGCATTTTTTTCGCATTGCATACGGCTTTACAATGGAATTTACTTTTTCCGTTAAAGAAACAAAAAAAGGATCGATCTGATTCCGATCAGTAAATGATCCAATTACCACCCTTCTTTTCGGAGGAGTTTTAAAATACTACGGTGGCTCCGTTGCTTTATCTTTATTTCGTCTATAATTCAGCAATCCCAAAGTTTCTTTTTTATCCGAAAAAAAAAATAAAAAAACAAGGAAAAAAGACTTTGAAAAAAGACTTTTTTGTACTCTTTCAAACTTTTTAAAAATTTTTTATGAAAAAGGTTTGTGACACTGAAACGGACTCCCAATAAAAAAAATAGGGAATATTATTCATCTCATACTACCCCTTCGATACAGAATCTAATGAGAATAAAAAAGAGAAAATTTTTTCTCATATCGAATTCAAAGTGCCATGCTATTATTACTTCATTTTTAATATGGTGAAGGCATAGTATTCTTTTTTCTCTCAAATAAAAAACTCATTGGCGCCAAGCGTGAGGGAATGCTAAACGTTTGGTAATTTCTCCTCCGACCAGTATAAACGATCCCATTGAAGCAGCTAACCCCATACATATTGTATGTACATCTGGTCGCACAAATTGCATAGTATCATAAATAGCTACACCAGATATTACCCAGCCGCCAGGAGAATTAATAAACAAATACAAATCTTTGGTATCATCCTCGATACTGAGATATACCATAAGACCAATAAGTTGATTCGAGATCTCGCTATCAACCTCTTGGCCTAAAAAAAGCAATCTTTCTCGATAAAGTCGGTTGATTAGGATAAAATTTCATCCCTTAGAAACCGTACATGCACCTTTTTATGCATACGGTTCAAAAAAATTGTGAAAAAAATCAATGTGTAGATTCGATTCGTTTTTAATTTTGGTAGAGGTTTTCAAAATTATAAAAAACTCGACTAAAAAAAATATAATTTACTAAACTTATCGAACTTCCTTTTCATTGATGTATCAGTTCCTCGAGATCCAATCCTAATCACGATGTTATTTTCTTGTTCTTGAATGGGCCTTTTTAATTAATTCTTTTAGGTTTATGCTCTACTCCGGGTAAAGATCTCCCCGATTTTGATTTGCACATATAGGACAAATTTTTCCAATACCACATTTGTTTTTTTATCTTTTCTTTCGTCAAATTAAATATTCAACATATTTTTAAATTTTTTTTTTCGAGTGATTAAGAAAAAAATACCATTTGCTTATTCTATAAATATTTTATATTTAAAATCAAAACAGTTAGTTCAAAGTTAACGTAAATAAAATGTATAATACAAGTAATAATCTTGAATATATTCCCAATTTCAATTGGGTTTTTGATAAACGGAGCCTGGATACTTCATTTTTTTGTCCAACCGAGCCAACCATAAATTATTCTAATTGATAATGTTAATCTGAATCCTCCTAAAACTCAAAACAGGATCGAATTGCCTTTCACGCTCCAAATTTATATTTATTATGATTCAATCAATCTTTCTTAGGCGAAAGGGAGGATATCTCAATCGGGAGAGAGAACGGGGAAATCCCATATGACCCAATATATCTCACAAGTCACACTATACGTCAACCCAAGATGCATCTTCCTCTCCAGGACTTCGAAAGGGAACTTTTGGAACACCAACAGGCATTAAATAAAATAAAAATTAAGTATTATGGTTCACTTTGATGTGGAAACGTAATAATAGAATTATTATCTTCATAATCTCAACCTTGATATCATATGTTATGTATAGATCATAAAAGTTTAGTTTAAAATGAAGACAGGATAGAATAAATAAGGGAAATTTCTTAGGAATATAACCTTCCAATAATCATCAAGTAACAAAGTATTTATGGATACAAGATGGTATCAACTTCCCATTGCGTATTGATACTTATCGGATATAGAATAGATTTGTTTCTCTTTGTTCCTACAAATATAATTGTTCTATTATTACCACCAAAATAGAACAAATATGAACCCTTGTTCCGAGATAATCCATTGAACAAAAGGGGTACATTGCATAATCACAGTCTTTTCTAATGCAATAAAGTTACATAGTGTCATTTTTTTTTGAGTTAAAGGGGTATTTCCATGGGTTTGCCTTGGTATCGTGTTCATACTGTCGTATTGAATGATCCCGGCCGGTTGATTTCTGTCCATATAATGCATACAGCTCTGGTTGCCGGTTGGGCTGGTTCGATGGCTCTATATGAATTAGCCGTTTTTGATCCTTCTGATCCCGTTCTTGATCCAATGTGGAGACAGGGTATGTTCGTTATACCTTTCATGACTCGTTTAGGAATAACCAATTCATGGGGCGGTTGGAGTATTACAGGAGGGACTATAACGGATCCGGGTATTTGGAGTTATGAAGGTGTGGCCGGAGCACATATTGTGTTTTCTGGTTTGTGCTTTTTAGCAGCTATTTGGCATTGGGTGTATTGGGATCTAGAAATATTTTCTGATGAACGTACAGGAAAACCTTCTTTGGATTTGCCTAAGATTTTTGGAATTCATTTATTTCTTTCCGGAGTGGCTTGTTTTGGTTTTGGCGCATTTCATGTAACAGGCTTGTATGGTCCCGGAATCTGGGTATCCGACCCTTATGGACTAACTGGAAAAGTACAACCTATAAGTCCGGCATGGGGTGTCGAAGGTTTTGATCCTTTTGTTCCAGGAGGAATAGCCTCTCATCATATTGCAGCAGGGACATTAGGCATATTAGCAGGTTTATTCCATCTTAGTGTCCGTCCGCCTCAACGTCTATACAAAGGATTACGTATGGGCAATATTGAAACCGTTCTTTCTAGTAGTATTGCTGCTGTCTTTTTTGCAGCTTTTGTTGTTGCTGGAACTATGTGGTATGGTTCAGCAACTACTCCGATCGAATTATTTGGTCCCACTCGTTATCAATGGGATCAGGGATACTTTCAGCAAGAAATATACCGAAGAGTAAGTGCTGGGCTATCGGAAAATCAAAGTTTATCTGAAGCTTGGGCAAAAATTCCTGAGAAATTAGCTTTTTATGATTACATCGGTAATAATCCGGCAAAAGGGGGATTATTTAGAGCAGGCTCCATGGACAATGGCGATGGAATAGCTGTTGGATGGTTAGGACACCCCATTTTTAGAGATAAAGACGGACGTGAACTTTTTGTACGCCGTATGCCTACATTTTTTGAAACATTTCCGGTCGTTTTGATAGATGGGGACGGAATTGTTAGAGCTGACGTTCCTTTTCGAAGAGCGGAATCTAAGTATAGCGTTGAACAAGTAGGTGTAACTGTTGAGTTCTATGGTGGTGAACTCAACGGAGTCAGTTATAGCGATCCCGCTACTGTCAAAAAATATGCTAGGCGTGCTCAATTGGGTGAAATTTTCGAATTAGACCGCGCTACTTTGAAATCTGATGGTGTTTTTCGCAGTAGTCCAAGGGGTTGGTTTACTTTTGGACATGCTTCTTTTGCCTTACTCTTCTTCTTTGGACACATTTGGCATGGGGCTAGAACTTTGTTCAGAGATGTTTTTGCCGGTATTGACCCCGATTTGGATGCTCAGGTGGAATTTGGAGCATTCCAAAAACTTGGGGATCCCACTACAAGAAGACAAGGAGTCTAATAGAAGATTTTTCCTATATTTTTGGTGTGATTTGATATAGGATACTAAAAAATCTTGATTGAAATCGCCGCCCTTTTTTTGTTTTGACTTTTTATCATTATCGAGAAAATAATCTCGAGTAAACAGGTATGGAAGCTATAATTGTAAACCACAATCAAATCTATGGAAGCATTGGTTTATACATTTTTATTAGTCTCGACTCTAGGAATCATTTTTTTCGCTATCTTTTTTCGGGAACCCCCTAAAGTTCCAACTAAAAAGGTGAAATAATTTTTCATTAGCTTAATTGAAGTAATGAGCCTTCTAATATCATATCAGATAATATCATCTAATATTAGAAGGCTCATTACTTCAACTAGTCCCCGTGTTCCTCGAAAGGATCTCTTAATTGTTGAGAGGGTTGCCCAAAAGCGGTATATAAGGCATACCCAGTAAAACTTACAAGTAAACCAGATATAAAGATGGCGACTAGGGTTGCTGTTTCCATTATTATATAATTTAAAGACCCCAATGGATCTATGATAAAATCATTTATTTACAATGGAATGGTATACAAAGTCAACAGATCTCAAAAAAAAAAATAGGATTTATGGCTACACAAACCATTGAGGGTAGTTCTAGATCTCGTCCAAAACCAACTACCGTAGGGGTTTTATTGAAACCGTTGAATTCGGAATATGGTAAAGTAGCTCCTGGATGGGGAACTACTCCTTTGATGGGAGTTGCAATGGCTTTATTTGCAATATTCCTATGTATTATTTTGGAAATTTATAACTCTTCCGTTTTATTGGATGGAATTTCAATGAATTAAATCCACTCAATAAAAAGTGCATTTTATTTTTAGGGCTACGCTTTGTATTTTTAACGCCCTTTTTTGGTAGTTCGATCGTGGAATTTCTTTCTTTCTGTATTTCCGGAATATGAGTGTGTGACTTGTTATAGTTGATCCTATTGATAGTACAGAGAAGGGGTCTGTCATCTTATCTTGATAGAGATGGTTCTCATTCGTCGGATATATTTTTTGTATCTGAAACACGGAATATCTAAAATAGATATAGATGAAGAAATCTTTAAACTATGATTCATATTTTTTTAATATTCAGACCTCGCGATCGGATTCAATCAAATTTTTGCTTTTCAAAAAAATTGAAATATTTTTATTCTTTTTATTAAAAATAATAAAAAAATAAAGAATAAACAGACAATTTCTTTTTTTTTTTTTTTTACCTCTTCTATTGATTGAATAAGTGATGATCCAATGGTTCTTACTCAAGGAATCTTTGGGATTAGCTTTTAGGTTTTTCGGAGTCATCGTGGTTATAGTATGAATCTGGGGTTTCAATCAATTCATAGGGTCTTAACAAGAAAAATGCCTATCACTGATAAAAAAGCCACATAAAAATAAAAAACAAAGATAAAAAATAGGAAAAGAGAATATTCAAGAGGCCAGTAGTAACAATTAACAGAAAGATGGATGAGCCGACTTGATATATTGGCATTATCGCCCCAAAAACAAAAACTTTACTTTCAGATTTATATTCCTTCACATCTTCCGAAAATAAAAAATAAAGAGATTAAGAAGCTTTAACCTTTATTTGGGTGTGTTTGCTTGAGCCGTACGAGATAAAATTCTCATATACGGTTCTTAGAGGGGGGCTTTTAGCGCTTTACCTATCTCAATAAAGTCTATGATTGGTTCGAAGAACGCCTCGAGATTCAGGCGATTGCGGATGATATAACTAGTAAATATGTTCCTCCGCATGTAAACATTTTTTATTGTCTAGGAGGAATTACGCTTACTTGTTTTTTAGTACAAGTAGCTACGGGGTTTGCTATGACTTTTTACTATCGCCCAACTGTTACGGAGGCTTTCGCTTCTGTTCAATATATAATGACGGAAGCTAATTTTGGTTGGTTAATACGATCAGTTCATCGGTGGTCGGCAAGTATGATGGTTCTAATGATGATCCTGCATGTATTTCGTGTGTATCTTACCGGTGGCTTTAAAAAACCTCGCGAATTGACTTGGGTTACAGGCGTGGTTCTGGCTGTATTGACCGCATCTTTTGGTGTAACTGGTTATTCCTTACCTCGGGACCAAATTGGTTATTGGGCAGTCAAAATTGTAACAGGTGTACCTGACGCTATTCCTGTAGTAGGATCGCCTTTGGTAGAGTTATTGCGTGGAAGTGCTAGTGTGGGACAATCCACTTTGACCCGTTTTTATAGTTTACATACTTTTGTATTGCCTCTTCTTACTGCCGTATTTATGTTAATGCATTTTTTAATGATACGTAAACAAGGTATTTCTGGTCCTTTATAGAAACCTTTATAGAAAAAGGGGTATATCATAGATATTTTTAATTTATCATTTTTTTGAGGGGGATAAAAACAGTATTTCATTGCTACATGTATGGATTATTGTTTTCAATAATCCATGTATTTGGACATTTTCCTTCAACTCCCTAATATTGTATTTAACATACACTAGTTGAAGGTAATTCTCCGAAAAAAAAAATGGATTATGGGAGTGTGTGACTTGAACTATTGATTAGGCTGTGCAGGTATATGGCTCTTTACTGCCACATTGTAATTCATAATCCAATGTGTCTTTTGTCCAACCACTGTATAAGTAAGTCCTATACAGAGGATAGGCTGGTTCGTGTGAAGAGAATTTATTCTATGATCAACCCTGAATCATGTCAGGCATGAACGGGCTCCGTAAGATCCAGTCGAATGTGTGATTTTGGGTAATATAATGAAAATTTTTTCTCTTTTTTCTTAATTAAAGTATATATAATAATAATATAACTAATAACTAAATTAAATGATTATTAATTATTTTTTATATTAACTATTATATTATTTGAATAGTATTGAAATGCATCCATTTCCTCTGCATTGACCTGATCTATGATACTATCGGAGTGAAACAAGGGATCTAAAGAACAATAGAGGCTAGGCTATATTAGTAACAAGTAAACCCTTTATTTTTAAATTTAAGATTTTATTATATAATAAAATCTTAAAAAATTTTGGAGATAAAAACCAACCACAAGGGATGAGACTACCCAGAAAGCATTTGATCATGATGTAAGCCTACTTGGGTCTTGAGCATTTATTTGTAAGAACGGAAATCCTTCCCAAATAATAATTCATATGGCTAAGAAGAGATTTATTTTGGATTCGTTCGTTTGTTTTTATTTTTGCTCGAGCCGGATGATGAAAAATCAGCATGTCCGGCTCTTTCGGGGGATGAATTGAATATCTATATATAATAAAATAATAATGATTCACCTATCCTAATAACAAAAAAACCGGACTTGAATGATCCCGTATTAAGGGCTAAATTGGCAAAAGGGATGGGTCATAATTATTATGGAGAGCCCGCATGGCCTAATGATCTTTTATATATTTTTCCCGTCGTAATTTTCGGTACTATTGCATGTAACGTAGGCTTAGCGGTTTTAGAACCATCAATGATTGGTGAGCCAGCGGATCCATTTGCAACCCCTTTGGAAATATTACCTGAATGGTATTTTTTTCCCGTATTTCAAATACTTCGTACAGTACCAAATAAGTTATTAGGCGTTCTTTTAATGGTTTCAGTACCTGCGGGATTATTAACAGTTCCTTTTTTAGAGAATGTTAATAAATTCCAAAATCCATTTCGTCGTCCAGTAGCTACAACTGTCTTTTTGGTTGGTACCGCGGTGGCCCTTTGGTTAGGTATTGGAGCAACATTACCTATTGATAAATCTCTAACTTTAGGTCTTTTTTAAATTGATTCAATTGTGAAATAGCACAACATGTGTATCTAGGGAATAGTCGCTTCAAGGTGAATTTTCCCTAGATACATCTATCTATTCAATTAAATTCTTTATTTCTTATGTAAAATTCAATTCATTCTTATTTTTTTTTTTTTTGCATCTTTTATTTTTCGTTTTTATTAAATGTAAATCAATTCAAAAATGTTTTTCAAGAGTGTCTAATATTTTTTTTACGTCGTCTATGTCAAAATGTTCAATTTTAATAAGATCTTCTTGACTGTTATTCAAATATTCAAAAGGTCTGCTAATGTTTGTATATATGTATATTGGACTTTTTTAGGCAATTGTAGATCCTAGGTGGCAATTCTAACTGGTCAATAAAAATATATTTTAATACTATTTTTTTTTTATGAGTTGAGTCAATCTATCGTGAAAGGTCAAAAGTGGTAAAGAAACTTTTTTTTTATTATCCGCTAAATGTAAATTTTCTTCTTCCTCATGTAGAAAAGGAATCAATAAATCAATTAAATTCCGGGAGGCTTCATAAAGTGCTTCTTTCGGAGTTAAACTGCCATTTGTCCATATTTCGAGAAAAAGTATTTCTTGTTTTTCATTCCCATTCCCATAAGAATGAATACTATGATTCACGTTTCGAACAGGCATGAATAGAGCATCTATAGGATAACTTCCGTCTTGAAAGTTATTGGGCGCTTTAATATGATATCCTCGATTTCGCTCGAGTTGTAATCCAATACACAAATCAATTGGTTCCGTCAAGCTAGCTATATGTTGTGTATTGTCAACTATTTCTACATACGGCGGCAAGATGATATCTTGAGCAGTTACGCATCTAGGGCCCCTAACACAAATGGATGCTTCACAAGTTCCATATAGATTACTTCTCAATATGATTTCTTTCAAATTCATTAAAATGTCATGGACTGATTCTTTAATACCTACGATGGTAGAGTATTCATGTGGTATTTTCTCAGATTTTGCGCGTGTAATAAATGTTCCTTCCATTTCTCCAAGTAAAGCTCTTCGCATTGCAATGCCGATTGTGTCAGCTTGCCCTTTCAGAAGTGGAGAGAGAATAAAGCGCCCATAATAAAGACATTTACTATCTGTTCTTGATTCAACACACTTCCACTGCAGTGTCCGAGTCGATACTCTTATTTTCTCTCGAACCATAGGAATATTATAAATATCTTTGAATCGTTTATTTCTCTTGAAATTTCTTCAATGCTTTTTTTTACACACGTCTTTTTTTAGGAGGCCTACAGCCATTATGTGGCATAGGGGTTACGTCCCGCACGAAACTTAATAATATACCGCTTCGACGAATAGCTCGTAATGCTGCATCTCTTCCGAGACCGGGACCCTTTATCATGACTTCTGCTCGTTGCATGCCCTGTTCCACCACTGTACGAATAGCATTTCCTGCCGCGGTTTGAGCCGCAAATGGCGTCCCCCTTTTTGTACCTTTAAAGCCACAAGTACCCGCGGAAGCCCAGGAAACAACCCGACCCCGTACATCTGTAACAGTTATAATCGTATTGTTGAAACTTGCTTGAACATGGATAATGCCTTTTGGTATTTTACGTGCACTTTTACGTGAACTAATACGTCCATTTCTACGTGAACTAATTTTTGGTATAGGTTTTGCCATATTTTATCATTTCATAAATATGCGTCAGAGATATATGGATATATCCATTTCATGTCAAAACAAATTCGTCATTTTTTTTACATTATATTACTCAAGACAGCACCTTTTAATACTTTAATTAAAGTATTATCCCTGTCGTTGTTTATGTTTTGGGTTAGAACAAATTACTATAATTCGTCCCCGTCTGCGGATCAGACGACACTTTTCACAAATTTTACGAACAGAAGCCCTTATTTTCATATTTGTCATTCCTTACTTTTAATTTTGAATCTAGTTCGTGGAAGAAAATAAGTTTCTTGATATTTGAAATCTTGAATTGTACTCTCGAGAGAAGGAGTGTTGAGGTTGAAAAACCACTTAATCGTGTGAATCCTTAGTGCAGAGTTTTTTAAATTTATCTATGACCTCTGGTTCAATCATAAAGGCTTATTTCAATTTTAACCCTACCAAGGGATAGGTTTTTCCATATAGAATTACGTCGTATCCTTTATGAAATGAAATAAAAATAATTTATAATTATAATCCGATCTTCATTATCTAAACGAATGCAGAACATACCGTTAGTGAGTGATTTTGTTCTTTCATTCCAGGCAAAACCTCCTTAACGTATCAACTAATAGAGCAGAGATATTAGATAACCTGTCTTTTGTCTTTTTTGTTCACAATTATAGGCAATTTTTGATTTAATTTAGATATTAGAGGGATTACCATATATAACATAAAATTTCTCCCCCAACTCCTTCTCGTCGAGCCTCCCGATCTGTCATTATACCGCGAGAGGTAGAAAGAATTACAATTCCTATTCCGCCTAAAATTCTAGGAATTCCTTGAGAGTTAGAATAGATTCGTAGACCAGGTCGACTGACTCTTTTTAAATATAAAGTATTTCGATATGGGCCTTTCCTATTTCTTCTATGTCGCAGAGTTAAAACCAAAAAGTATTTGTTTCCTTCTTGATGTTTTCTCACGTTTTCAATAAAGCCTTCTCGTAAAAGTATTTTAACAATGTTTTCGGTAATGTTAGTCGATGCTATTCGAACTGTTCCTTTTCTATTCATGTCAGCATTTCGTATTGAGGTTATTATATCAGCAATAGTGTCCCTACCCATAATGAACTAAAATCCGCGGTGTCTCCAAAATTTTATATAATCAACATGTTTTTTATTACTTTTTTCTTTTATTTTCTGTTATGAATTACAAAATGAAAAATTTTTAAACGAAAGATATATACGTGATAGATAGTCTACTATCTCATTCAAATATTCTATTTCTTGTTCTTATAATACCTCAGGAGCTAATGAAACTATTTTAGTAAAGTTTTGTCTCAATTCCCGGGCAATTGCGCCAAAAACTCGAGTTCCTTTTGGATTTCCTTCTTGATCAATGATAACTGCAGCGTTGTCATCATATCTTATTATCATACCGTTGTCCCGTTTGAGTTCTTTACAGGTACGTACAATTACAGCTCTTATTACTTCTGATCTTTCTAAGGGCGAATTGGGTATTGCTTCTTTGATCACAGCAACAATAACATCGCCAATACGAGCATATCGACGATTGCTAGCTCCTATGATTCGAATACACATCAATTTTTTAGCTCCACTGTTGTCTGCTACAGTCAAATAGGTCTGAGGTTGAATCATATTTTTTTATCTGTTCTTTCAATGCAAAAATAACTGCAAAGGATTAAAAATAAATATTGTTTGTCAAAAATAAGATCGATTTCCTTTGGTTCTACATTCCTATCCTGAAATAATAAATTGAGTTCGTATAGGCATTTTAGATGCCGCTATTGAGACAGCCCTTCGGGCTATATTTTCTGCTACCCCGCTTATTTCATAAAGTATTCGACCTGGTTTGACAACAGCTACCCAATATTCGGGAGATCCTTTCCCCGAACCCATACGGGTTTCCGCAGGCCTTAGTGTAACCGGTTTGTCTGGAAAAATACGTACCCATATTTTTCCCCCACGGCGCGCATTTCGTGTCATTGCTCGCCTCCCCGCTTCTATTTGTCTAGATGTGATCCAAGAGGGTTCGAGTGCCTGAAGAGCATATCTTCCAAAACTAATTTTATTTCCGCGATAAGATATCCCCTTCAGTCTTCCTCGATGTTGTTTGCGGAATCTGGTTCTTTTTGGGTTATAGTTGATGGTTATTTTAGTAATTCCATCTCTACTACAGAACTGGACATGAGATTTTCTTCTCATCCGGCTCCTCGCGAATGAAAAATTATAAATTAAGAAGAGATATAATTAAGATATACACGGAATAATCCACTGAATCAATGAATCAAGCGATTCTTAGGGATTAATTTTAGTAAATATTTTATAGATATATGATCTAAAATATATTTTCGCGGGCGAATATTTACTCTTTCAGTCTCTTTTTCAATTGTAGAGTTAGTTTATAATTTTTCAGAAAATATGAATTGATTTATGGTTCGTTCCGCCATCCTTCCCACTGAATAATCAGAATTCGTTTTCAATTTAATCTTATGTATTCATGGGTTCCGTCGTTCCCACCGCTTCTTGATTAATGCTTAGGACTGAATTCGACAACGGAGCTCTTACTGAAAGTAGTTCTTAAGCCAACCCTCCTAGTCTTTTTTGGCTTGAAGCTCATATGATTTTTATTATTTTTCTATGAAAAGATTCATCTCATAGAATTATTTGGTAATCTTTATTAATGCTTTATTACATTATTGTCGTTTATGAGATGTTTCAAAGACCTTACATAACATATTATATCGGAATTATATATCTTTTATATTTATATTCCTTTTTTCTTTCTCTCACCTTTCCATTTATCCGTATCCCTTTTTTCTTAAAATTCATCAGATTTTTTTTATGTTAAAAAAATTCAGTTGCTGCAATGATAGGATTAAAAAAGCATATCTTGACTGTTTCTTTGGATCCAGATAATGTGATGCGATGAGTTGGTTATTAGTTTTTATAATTAATTCAGTATTAATTATTAGTTCATACTTCATATTATGGGTTCTTAGCCTATTTAGGCTTAATTATAGTAAAAACCAACGAGTCACACACTAAGCATAGCAATTTGATCAAAAAAGGATGAATTAAATTTTTATTTAACCTTGTGAAATTTAAAATTAGAACTAGTTTGATGTAAAAAAAGGAAAAAGTTGTTATTTTGTGTTCCATTCTTAAATCTTAAACCGAAAAAGAAAGACAAGTAAAATCCTATTATTATTTTGCGTCTATAAATATCCAAATTTTGATACCTAATACCCCATAAATAGTTCGAACGGTATAGGCACAATAATCAATTTTCGCGCGAATAGTTTGTAGGGGAACTCTTCCCTCTCTTATCCATTCAATACGTGCAATTTCTTTTCCATCGATCCGGCCTGCTATTTGTATTTGAATTCCTTTTGTATCCGCTTGTTCGGTTAATTCGATAGCCTTTTTCATGGCTTTTCTAAATGATACCCTATTCTTTAATTGGCCAGCTATAAATTCAGCAAGAATATTAGGGTGCCCATAAGGTTTTGCAATTCGTGAAATAGCAATGTTGAGTTTTCGGCTCACACAATTTAATTCTTTTTGTAAATTTATTTTTAGGTCTTCGATTCCTCGTGGTCTATTTTCTATTAATAACTTTGGGAATCCCATATAGATTATTACCTGTATCAGATCGATTCTTTTTTGAATTTCTATGCGTGCAATTCCTTCGACACCTGACGATGCTCTTGTATTTTTTTGTACAAAAATTTTTATATAATCCCGTATTTTTTGATCTTCTTGTAGACCTTCAGAATAGTTTTTTGGTTGTGCAAACCAAAGGGAATAATGACTTTGGGTTGTACCAAGTCGGAAACCAAGTGGATTTATTTTTTGTCCCATATTACCCCATCATACTTACTTTAAAAAAAATCCAGGTATTCGACAAATGCTGGATTGAGCAAGACTTTGTGTTGATTAGTTTTAGATAAACTTCGTATACATTCTTCTATGTCTCCATAGTAGGTTATATCTTTTAATACAATAGTTATGTGACAAGTCGGTCTTTTTATCAGATAACTACGTCCTCGGGCTTGAGGTTTTAATTTTTTCATGGTAGTTCCTTTGTTAACTTCGGCTTTAAAAATGACTAAATCCGCTTTGTTGAAATCTTTATTGTGACTAGCATTTGATGCTGCAGAATAAATCAATTTAAAAATGGGATAACATGCACGATAGGGCATGAGTTCTAATATCATAAGTGTTTCTTCGTAGGAACGCCCGCGGATCTGGTCAATTACTCTTCTTGCTTTGTGAGCCGACATAGATATATATTGGCCTAAAGCATATACATCATCTTTTCTCTTTTTTCTTTTCATAAAGTTTACCTCCGATTAAAAAATGATAAGCGTTTATTATATTATTATTATTTTATTTTTTATTAAAAATTAGTTTATTAATAATTAATAAAATTAACGGCGAGATTTATTATCGTTTTTTGCATGTCCCCTAAAATTTAGAGTTGGTGCGAATTCTCCTAATTTATGACCTACCATACGATCCGTTATGTAAATAGGTAAGTGTTCCCTACCATTATGGATAGCGATTGTATGTCCAATCATGGTGGGTATAATGGTAGATGCCCGAGACCAAGTTACTATTATTTCTTTTTCCGCTTTTGTGTTAAGCTTATCAATTTTTCGTAATAAATGATTGGCTACAAAAGGGTTTTTTTTTAGTGAACGTGTCACAGTTAATTACTCCTAAAATTTTTTTTTTTTTATGTAAAGACGAAGAGACTAATTCTATTTACTACGTCGACGAATAATAAAATTATCACTATATTTATTCCTTTTTCTACTTCTTTTTCCAAGTGCAGGATAACCCCAAGGGGTTGTGGGGTTTTTTCTACCAATTGGAGCCCTCCCTTCACCACCCCCATGGGGATGGTCTACAGGGTTCATAACGACTCCTCTTACTACAGGACGCTTACCTAGCCAACG